CTCGGGCAGCGGCAGCGGGATTTGAAAAAGGAATTGATCGTGATTTTGAACCTGTTCTTTCCATGACTCCTCTTAACTAAAGGAGTAGGTAAAACAGAAAAGCAAAAATCGGTTCATAGTAAAAAGTCTTCTTTGTTTCTTTCAATTCAATCTAATTTTTTCTGGCTCGGCTATACTATCCAGCCGAGCCATTCTCCTTTATTTATCATGCTAAGAAGTAAAAAAAGCCAATAAAGATAAAAATATATTCATCCAACAAAAGGAGAGAGAGGGATTCGAACCCTCGATAGTTATTTTTATGAACTATACCGGTTTTCAAGACCGGAGCCATCAACCACTCGGCCATCTCTCCGAAAGATAATTTCTATTTTATTTTTTTTTCGCCAAATAGAACATAGCCCTATGAGTTAATACGATCACTATGTAGAGAAAGATATAGGGTGTGACTTTCTTTATAGGTCTATCAACCTGGCTATATAAATAAATGAGATACGCGATCCAGTATACCCATTTGTGAAGTCAAAAAGAACCTTTAACTTCATGTCCGAAAAGTGGTAAAAAGAAATTGGAACTAAGTCATCTCGAATCAACGGATTCATGATAAAATCCCTTTATTTATTAATATTTTTTAGTGGGTAAGAGGATTAAATGGTGTATATTCTTTTGTTAATAGCTTGGAGGATTAAAAACATGACTATTGCTTTCCAATTGGCTGTTTTTGCATTAATTATTACTTCATCAATCTTACTGATTAGTGTACCCGTTGTATTTGCGTCTCCTGATGGTTGGTCGAGTAACAAAAATGTTGTATTTTCTGGTACATCTTTATGGATTGGATTAGTCTTCTTGGTGGGTATCCTTAATTCTCTTATCTCTTGAATTAATTCGTTGCAGATCCAAAAATGAGATGACCCCTCCCATTCCATGAATTAGACATTCAAATTCAATATAAGTCCATAAAATGCAAATAAAGAAAAAAATTAGAGGGGGGGGTCGAACTTCTGGAACTTGAATGAAATATGAATAAAAGATTAATAAATAGTTACTAAATATGAAATAGTAATAAATAACTAAATAAAAAAACTAATAAAAAATTGATATCTGACATCAATATAGAATATAATATTTTATGGAAATAGAAGAATCATATATTCTTGAATATGGAATTCAATATTCAATATAATATATATATAGAATAAATATAATATAATATATATATATTTATATATATTAATAGAATTGTTAATTGAATTGATTTGGTAGTAGAATTTTATGAAAGGACCCCAAACCAAAGAGTGTATTTCGTTTAGCTTTGAACAAATATTATCCATAAATTTCTTATCAAGAAGGCAAAAAAATGCGGATATAGTCGAATGGTAAAATTTCTCCTTGCCAAGGAGAAGACGCGGGTTCGATTCCCGCTATCCGCCCAAATATAAATGGATTCAAAAAGATAAAAGATTCGGTATAGTTCACCGGGAAATATAGTAAATTTTTCCTCGCGTCCCAAAAGACACGTATTAATTAATGACTAGTTAATAGAATCAAACTTACATTTCTTGAAAAAAAAAATGTTGCGGAGACAGGATTTGAACCCGTGACCTCAAGGTTATGAGCCTTGCGAGCTACCAAACTGCTCTACCCCGCGATGAAACAAAAAAACTTGGACTAAACTCTAATAAACAAAGAAGAATTGAATGAGCCCCTATTCCATATCTGTACAAATAGAATAGCCTATTTAGACAGAATGGTAAAGGGGCCTCATCGATCATAGAAAAAAATAGAAAAATTAAGGGATACTTAAATCCTTACCAGCTTGATCTTGTTGCCCCTGGCAACAAACATGCATGAACCATTTCCCGAAGGATGTGTCCAGATAGTCCAAAGTCTCGATAGTTAGCTCTCGGTCTTCCGGTCGAAAAGCAACGTCGATGAAGACGTGTAGGTGCACTATTACGCGGTGGGGATTGTAATTTTCCATGAATTTTCCATTTTTCACTTAGCGACGGAATCTTACTTATTTCCTTTTTTGAGGATCGACGAATCAAATGATATTTTTTTTCCAATTTTTGCCTCTTCTTCTCCCTATAAATCAAACTTTTCTTTGCCATAATGCTTCAGTTCCTCTTATTATCAATGATAATGATACAAATCGGATCCTAGATGTAGAAATAAATATAAGAGTGCATACCTATATTTTTTTTATTAAAAAAAATATATGATTGCGGATAGAATACATAAATAATTAACCGAATTTGCCCGATGTGGAGGCAATCAAGAAAGCCGCATAAGTGAATATATAACCTACAGAAAAGTGAGCTAATCCAACCAATCTTGCTTGCACGATTGAAAGAGCTACTGGTTTATCTTTCCATCGAATCAAATTTGCCAAAGGTGTGCGTTCGTGAGCCCATGCTAAAGTTTCAATCAATTCCTGCCAATAACCACGCCAGGAAATTAAGAACATAAATCCTGTAGCCCAAACAAGATGCCCAAATAA